TTGTCTCCGAAGACATGGAAAGAGATGTTTTTATGTCAGCAACAGAGGCCCAAGCTTATGGAATTGTTGATATTGTAGCGAAATAGCCCGGATTTCGCGTTAATTCGTGATTTGAAATTACCCCTGCCGAGTTTCATATTAATATTCTTTTTATTTACTATTCTATTGAATAAAAGTAATTCATAATCATCCGGTTAGGATCGATCTAAACCAGCCCATTATGTATATGATTCAACATGCCAACGATTAAACAACTTATTAGAAATACAAGACAGCCAATTAGAAATGTCACAAAATCCCCCGCGCTTCGGGGATGCCCTCAGCGTCGAGGAACATGTACTAGGGTGTATGTGCGACTCGTTCAGATCATGAACTAGAACAAAGAAAGAGAACAATGTTCGAATATCAATGATCAAATAGGATAGAAAGGAAAAACGAACTACATTCCTATCTAAAAATAATAAAATGGATCATATCCCTTTTATTGTGTATGAAATTTATGGTTTCTATTGGTGTAAATCCACTCACCTCAATTTAAGATGAGAAGCAATTCTCCATTGGTAGCAAATGGTTATCCATTAAGCGGAGGAAATCTTAGTTAACATAGACCCCTCTTGAAAGAACGGACTAACAGGGTCAGCTACCCAGCCAACCTTCCTAATTAAATACCGTTACTGTATAGGTAGAGCTCGTTGTGAAAGACCTATTACTGGATAATTCATGGGTAGAGCCGAAGAATGTGAACTATACAAGTTAGCAATAACATTGATTAAATGAAGTAAAGGCTCCGGTGTATAGAGAAGACCTCACCGTTTAAGAAGTAACCATAGAAACGATGGAATCCACTATTTCTTTATCATTACTATATGCTATATTTTTTTTAATACCTGTATAGTACAATTTCGTATTTCGAGGTGAAACGCCTATAAAAAATAAAAAATCGTGGTTGGGAAGGTTATAGTAGCCAAAGCCATTGGAATTTTTAGTTTATACATTGGAAAAATCCGTTTTGTTATTAATATACTAGGAAAGGGGCAAAAGGATAACTGAAAGAAAGGAAATCTATTAGTTATTCGTGAAAGTTTCATTTATTCAATGACCAGAATTAGACGGGGATATATCGCTCGGAGACGTAGAACAAAAATTCGTTTATTTGCATCAAGCTTTCGGGGGGCTCATTCAAGACTTACTCGAACTATTACTCAACAAAAAATAAGAGCTTTGGTTTCGGCTCATCGGGATAGGGATAGGCAAAAAATAAACTTTCGTCGTTTGTGGATCACTCGAATAAATGCAGCAATTCGTGAAAGGGGGGTATGCTATAGTTATAGTAGATTAATAAACGCTCTGTACAAGAGACAGTTGCTTCTTAATCGTAAAATACTTGCACAAATAGCTATATCAAATAGGAATTGTCTTTATATGATTTCCAATGAGATCATAAAAGAAGTAGCTTGGAAGGAATCCACCGGTTAAATGGAGTTGCCCGGAGAATGAACTCCGGGAAGGTCGAATAAAAATGAATAGAATATGATAAAATATGAGAAAGTAGTCAAAATAAATATGAATCAACACGTTCAATAAAAAAATTTATTCTTCCCAGATTATTATTTTTTTTCTTACGACACGAGAATTCAATCCGGATTCTTGGATTTTTCCAACAAAATATGAGTCCCCGTTTGAGTTCGGATGGGAATTTGAATTCAAGTGAAGAAAGAGTAAACCTATCTTTTTCTGGCTCTAAGACTAGGAGTTCTAGTGGTCGACTCGGTTCTTTCAAATTGTTTCTCATTATTAAGAAAAGGTAACAAAGATAAAATACGAGCTTGTTTTATAGCAATAGTAATTAATCGTTGTTGTTTCAAGGTCAATCTATTCACTCGTCTAGATAATATTTTTCCCTGTTCACTAATAAATCGACTAATTAAACTCATGTTTTTATAATCAATCCGATCCCCCGATTGGATCGGGGGCAAACGCCTACGAAAAGATCGCTTGGATTTAAGAAAAGTTCGCTTGGATTTATCCATGGTTTGGTTAGTTTATTTCTTATCCCTAAAATCCTATTTCAGCCGTATCTCTAATTAGAATAAAAAAATAGGATTTGGTTTGTTTATAATTATCTTTAACTATGTTAAATATGTTATATATATATATATAATGTCATTTTTTTCGTTTCCTTGTAAGATAAGGGCGCAGGTGCTCGGTTCGATCTATTTCTTTACCTCCCCGTGAATCGTATGTTTGTAACAATATGGACAGAATTTTAGCAACTCTAATCGATTAGGCGTATTGTGCCGGTTCTTTTGAGTAATATATCTGGAAATGCCCGTTGATGCCTTATTAACACCGTTTCGAACACAAGCGGTACATTCCAAAAGAACCGGTATTCGCACATCTTTACCCTTGGCCATGAACCTCCTTTGGATTTTTCATTTACTCAACTCTTCCTCTTTCACTCCGAAACGAAAAAGAAGAAAGGAAGGAAAAAACAAAATCG